AATCGAATAGGTATAAGTACGAGTACCTTATGGCAGAATTGAGAAATTCTATGGGTCGAATCATTAGTATTCTCTTATTTATCACCTGTGTCTACTATTTAGGCAGAATGCCGTCGCCTATTGTTACTAATAAAATAAACGAAATGGAAGAAAGGAGAGAAAGTGAGGAAGAAAGCGATGTAGAAACTACTTTCGAAAGGAAGGAGACTAAACAGGAACAAGCGGGATCCACCAAAAAAAACCCTTCCCTTTATTGGGAAGAAAAGGAGGATCCGGACAAAATAGATCAAACGGAAGAGATCCGAGTGGAAAAAACGTATCCTTTTGAAAAATCTCTTGTAACTTTTCTTTTCAATTATAAGCAGTGGAATCGTCCATCACGGTATATACAAAATAATCGACTTGCACGTTCTATACGAAATGAAATGTCACAATATTTTTTTTATACATGTTTAAGTGATGGAAAACAAACAATATCTTTTACATATCCACCTAGTTTATTGATTTTTTCAAAAATGATAGAACGTAAAATTTCTTTGTACACGACAGAAAAATTTATCCATGAAGACCTATATAATTATTGGGTTTCTACCAATGAGCAAAAAAAGTACAACTTGAGTAATGAATTAATAAGTAGAATAAAAATTCTAGAAAAAGAAAAAGTATCTCTTACTCTAGATATACTAGAAAAAAGGACCAGATTATGCAATGATGAGAATAAACAAGAATACTTGCCAAAAGCATATGATCCTCTTTTGAATGGCGCATATCGTGGAAAAATAAACAAATTCTATTCACATACAACCATGAATCATTTAATTACTTCGAAAGAAAATTCCACGAAAATAGTTTGGATAAATAAGCTTCATGGGCTATTTTCTATTTCTAATAATTACCAAGAATTTGAACATGAAAAAAATCCACTTAATGAAAAATCACCATGGAATTATATTATTAATTCGTTAATGTCAATTGATCAATTATCTTTTGAGTACATACCCAATTCTCATTTGAAAAAATCTTCTTTATTGGAAGAAGAAATAAAAAGAAATTCAGAAAATAAAGCAAAATCTTTGAAATCTGTATTCGATATAATTACAACCAATGGAGAAGAAATCATTGAAGAAGGAGAAGAAATCCTTAAAGAAAAAATCATTCAAAAAATTCCTCAACGGTTATACAAACTAACTGAAGAGTTAGAAGCACTAGCACAGGATGAAGATGAAGAAGATGAACATGAGCAACTAATGAAACAAGATCAGGAAATTCGTACAAGAAAAGCCAGACGAGTGGTGATTTATACTGACTACAGCGTGAATCCCGAGACTAACGATGATGAAATAAACGAGTTGGCTTTGATACGTTACTCACAACAACCTGATTTTCGTCGAGGTCTAATCAAAGGATCCTTACGCGCTCAAAGACGTAAAACAGTTATTTGGAACACATTCCAAGCATATGTAAATTCTCCGCTTTTTTTTGATCGAGTAGAAAACATATTTTTTTTTTCTCTTTTAAACAAGATCGATCAAAATATTAAGTCTATTTTTAGGAATTTTGCGAAGAAAAAACCAAAAACGGAATTAAAAATTGACGATTTTGAGAAAGAAAAGATGAAGAAAACTCTGAAGGCTCTCGATGAAAACGAGAAGAAGAGAGAAGAAGAAAATGAACGAATGGCAATAGCAGAAATTTGGGATAGCGTTATATTTGCTCAAGCAATAAGAAGTTTGATACTCCTGATCCACGCTTTTCTTAGAAAAAACATTATATTGCCTTCATTGATAATAGCTAAAAATGTTGGACGTATGTTATTATTCCAATACCCCGAGTGGTATGAGGATTTTAAGGACTGGAAGAGTGAAATGCATGTTAAATGTACGTATAATGGTATTCCACTATCAGAAACAGAATTTCCTCAAGATTGGTTAACAGATGGTCTTCAGGTAAAAATTCTATTTCCTTTCCGTTTAAAACCTTGGCGAAGATCTAAACTACGATCTCATCATGGAGATCCAATGAAAAAAAAAGTAAAACAAGAAAATTCTAGTTTTTTAACAGTTTGGGGAACGGAAACAGAACTTCCTTTTGGTCCTGCCCGAACCCTACCTTCTTTTTTTGAACCCATATATAAAGAACTAAAAAAAAATATTCGAAAAGTGAAAAAGAATTATTTTCTACCTCTAAAAGTAAAAGTTTCAAAACCATGGGTTATCAAAATTTTTCCAGTTCTAAAACGAATAATGAATAAACTTGAAAAAGTAAACCCAATTTATTTATTTGAATTCAAGAAGGTGAAAGTATATGAACCAAATGAAAATGCAAAAGATTCAAAAGATAATAATAAGATTATTCCTGAATCGACCATGCAAATTCAATCTATGAATTGGACAAATTTTTTATTCATAGAAAATGAAATGAAAGATCTTGCTGATAAGACAATCATAATCAGGAATCAAATAGAAGAAATCGCAAAAGAAAAGAAAAAAAAAGTTCCAGCCTATGATGATAAAAGACCAGAATTAAAGAAAGATATTTGGCGGATATTCAAAAGAATAAATACTCGATTAATATGCAAATCACATTATTTTATGAAATCTTTCATTGAAAAAATATACATGGATATCCTGCTATGTATGGTTAGCATTTCGAAGGTCAATGCACAACTTTCAACAAAAAAAATGATCAATGAATCCATTTACAACGATGAAAGAAATCAAGAAGGAATTGATGAAACAGATCAACATACAATGAACTTTATTTCGACTATAGAAAAAGAAAAGGACTTTTCAAATCCTAGTAATAATTCAAATACTTATTACGATTTATCTTCCTTGTCCCAAGCATATGTATTTTACAAAATATCACAAACCCAATTACTTAACAACCATCACTTTAGATCTGTACTTCAATATCGCGGTACCCATCCTTTTATTAAGGACAAGATAAAGTATTATTCTATAACCCGAGGAATATTTAACTCCAAATCAAGGTATAAGTATAAGAAAATAAAGAAGCCTGGAATGAATGAATGGAAAAACTGGTTAAAGGGTAATTATGCATACAATTTATCTCAGAGCAAATGGTCTCGATTAGTATTAGTAGCGAAAAAATGGCGAAAAAAAATCAATCAAAATTGTACGATTCACAATAAAGAATCAATGAAATTTTCTTCATATAAAAAAGAAAAAGACCGATCAATTCATTACAAAAAAAAAAATCTCTATACAGTGTATTTATGGCCGAATCAAAAAGAAAAATTAAAAAATAGAAAATTATTAAATATTAAATTATAATAAATTATAAAAGAATAAAAAAATGAATAAAAATATTGATGCATAAAATAAATACAAAAATAGATAAGAAGAAATTCGTCCACCTCCCATAGATTTGACTCCTTCCCCTATAAATAAACTTGCAACAACAACCCCATTGATAATTCCATCAATTATATTTCTATCAAAAAACTGAGTTAGTTTGGTTAATCCCCTTATACCCAAGGTAAAAACTCTAGTATAAAAAATATCTATATAACCACAATTGTAGGACCAATTGTATATTCTATTTTTTATTTTGTCCAAGAAAATTCTTTTAGGACCTCCTTTTATAAATGAATTAATGAATTCCAAATTCTGGAACAATGAATAAACAGATCCATATAAAACATATGCTATTAATAGTCCAAAAATAGCTATACTTACCGAAAAAATTGCATTTGTAAAAAATTCATACCAATCCACGGAATAACTCGCATTGGGATGTAAAAGATTTGTCGATGGAGTTAACCATTTTGATAATATATCAAAATATATTATTCCATAATCAAAATGAATTCCTATTGTTCCAACAAACAAAGTAAATAGTACCAAAACAAACAGAGGAAATAGCATAGTATTGTCCGATTCGTGAGGATACATAGAAGTATAAGTGTACTTTTTTTCGAAAGAATATGGTCTTCTTTTTTTTAGATTACTAGATATTTTATATCTATCCTTTGAAAAAAAGAAGACCATATTTTCTATTTTTGATAAAAGAAAATTTCTATCAACTTTTTTTGGAACTTCTTTTCCCCATAGAGATATTGAATGGAACGAGCTATTATTGGTGCTACTGTAATTTTTACAATTTATGCGCAAATGCCCATCAAAAGTAAGTAAATACACGCGAAACATATAAAATGCAGTTAATCCTGCTGTGAAACAAGCTATTATTGCAAAAATTGGTGAATACAACCAACTCTCATTAAGAATTTCATCTTTGGACCAAAAACAAGCAAGAGGTGGAATACCACAAATAGAAAGTGTCCCTAATAAAAAAGTAGTTCTTGTAATTGGAACATATCTTTTTAAACCGCCCATAAGAATTATATTCTGACTTTTATCTGGTGAATATCCAACAACAGGTTCCATTGAATGGATAATGGCTCCGGATCCCAAAAATAATAAAGCTTTAGAATAGGCGTGAGTAAGCAAATGGAATAAAGCAGCTCGATAAGAACCTAGACCTAGAGCTAACATAATATAACCCAATTGAGACATTGTAGAATAGGCTAAACTTCTTTTTATATCTGTTTGAGCAAGAGCCAAGGTAGCTCCTAATAGTACTGTTATTACACCTATTAAAGAAATAATATTCATTATGTAAGGTATAGATATGAAAAGAGGAAGAAGTCGAGCTACAAGAAAAATTCCCGCTGCTACCATGGTAGCAGCGTGTATAAGAGCCGAGATAGGAGTAGGTCCTTCCATTGCATCGGGTAACCATACATGAAGGGGGAATTGCGCGGATTTAGCAACTGCACCGAGGAATAATAAAAAAGCACACAAAGTAGCAAATGAAGAACTGACCCCATTATTGTGTATCAAGTTGTTAGTTATTTCGAACAAATCCCGAAATTCAAAACTACCAGTTATCCAATAAAAACCTAAGATTCCTAATAATAAACCAAAATCCCCTACACGATTAGTTACAAAAGCTTTTTGACAAGCACTTGCTGCAGTCGGTCGTGTGAACCAAAATCCTATTAATAAATAAGAACACATTCCCACTAGTTCCCAAAAAACATAAATTTTTATCAAATTTGAACTGGTAACTAATCCCAACATAGAAGCATTGAAAAAACTCATATAAGCAAAAAATCTTAAATATCCTTGATCATGGGACATATAATTGTCACTATAAATAAGAACCATGATTCCAACAGTAGTAATTAGTATTGACATAATCGAACTAAGTGGATCGATTAAATATCCGAACTCTAAGGAAAAATCATTATTGATGGTCCAAGACCATAGATATTGATATATGTAACTTCCATTTATTTCTTGAATAGATAAATTAGCTGAAAATACCATAGCTATACTTAAGAAAAAAATACTAGGAAAAGCCCATATACGACGAATATTTTTTGTTGCTGTCGGAATAAGTAGAAGCCCGAATCCTATTGACATAGTAACTGGAAGTGGAAGAAAAGTTATTATCCATGCATATTGATATGTATGTTCCATAATAAAAAATTAAATTTTTAATCATTCTACTAAAACTGGAATAATACAATATTCCATCCTGGTAATTTATAGGTATATTATATAATATAGTATATTAAGGATATAGTATATTAAGGAAAAATGGTTATACCAAAAGGAATAATTAATTCGAATATAGATAGTACGATCCGTACTTAAAATTTAAATTAAAAAATAAATAAGGTTATTGTTATCAGGTAATCAAATATCTTAGTTAACAGATTAACTACTAATTCGAATTGTAATTTCAATTATGGGTATGGCACTCTTACCTTAATCAATTAATAAAAATAAAAAACAATTTCCTTCCTTTCTTGTACTTGTATTTTTTTTTCTTAGCTATACTATATATATATGTCATAGGCATAGGGTATGTATACATATGCTCATATATATGATATATATATAATATATATGATTAAATTATTTATATTTTAAATATATTAATGTGTATGTTTCAATTTTTTAATTTAAATTTTATTATATGTTTATGTTTTCATAAGTTTTTTTTTAATGTGTTTGAAAAATTAAATGTTTTTTTACTATTTTACTACGGAATAAATATAAATATGGATAATGGCTAAAAGGAACAATTCATTTTGAACAATACATGTCTTTCACATACAATGATAAAAAAAAGTAACCCTTTTTTTGAATGGCAGTCCCCAAAAAACGTACTTCTATGTCAAAAAAACGTATTCGTAAAAATATTTGGAAGAAAAAAGGAAATTTAGCTGCAGTAAAGGCTTTTTCTTTAGCGAAATCGGTTTCTACCGGACGTTCAAAAAGTTTTTTTGTACAACAAACAAATAATAAAGTCGTGGAATAATCGGAATTGACATACCCCGAAAAACGTCAAGTATTTTAAAATAAATGATTAACATTAATTAGTGTATTGAACTCCTCAATATCAAACAGGATCAGTTGGAACTAGTTGCTGTGGTATATAAATATCGTATGTGGATGTGATATGTAGAATAAGGGTATGTATATTGGGTTTGGGGTTTTTTTGTATCTACTTTTCACAATAGAAATTTTTTTTTTCTATTGTGAAAAGTAGAGTATGATTGTGATAGAAATGCAAATTTTGTTGTTTTATTTGTTATATGGTTAACTAAAAACCTAATTAATTTGGTAAATCTTACCATTATTATATATATAATGAAATATAATAATGATAATGAAATATAATAATTAAAGATATTAATACTTTACTTTGATAATAATAAAATAGTATCTAAATCATTAGACAATGATAAATTCTTATGATTTAGTAATCAAATTGTTATACATAGAAAATTCTAGTTATTTCATTTTCTTCATTAAATAATACATTTTTTTTTTCGTTTTGTTTGAATCCATAAAATAACATTGGATAAATAAAAACGAATCAAAAAAAGAAAAGTAACAATTCCCGGTTCTATAGCTCAGTCTAAAACTATGGAGTTTTAACTGATTTTTTGAAAACTTAGTTTTTAGTATACCAAAGTTCATTATTAAAACCGAACTTACAACAATACGATACTAACTAAAGATTATTTTATTGTTTATTTAATAAAGATTCAAATTATCATATAAATTTCAATGAATAAAGATTCATCGATTCTAATGTTTTGTTTTATAAACTATATTGAATCCTTGAATCTCGACGATTCAACATAAATTGACTATTATTATTTCAAGTAAGCCGCCATGGTGAAATTGGTAGACACGCTGCTCTTAGGAAGCAGTGCTAGAGCATCTCGGTTCGAGTCCGAGTGGCGGCATCCTATCCTATCAAAAAAAATCTTCTAAAATAGACACAATGGATCCTATACAATGGCTCCTATAATGTATTCAATTCTCGATTTCAATTCTCTTATGGGACTCCTTTTTATGATATTTACAATTTTAGAACATATATTGACTCATATCTCTTTTTCGATAATTTCAATTGTTATTACGATTTATTTGATGACCTTTTTTGTCCACGAAAGCGTAGGATTGCCTGATTCATCAGAAAAAGGAATGATAGCTACTTTTTTCTCTATAACGGGATTATTGGTTTCTCGTTGGATTTCTTCGGGACATTTTCCCTTAAGTAATTTATACGAGTCATTAATTTTCCTTTCGTGTAGTTTATCCATTATTCATATCATTTACAAGATGGGGAATCATAAAAATGATTTAAACACAATAACTGCATCAAGTACCATTTTCACACAAGGCTTTGCCACGTCGGGTCTTTTAACTGAAATGCACCAATCCGTAATATTAGTACCTGCTCTACAATCTCAGTGGTTAATGATGCACGTAAGTATGATGTTATTAAGCTATGCTGCTCTTTTATGTGGATCATTATTCTCAGTGGCTCTTCTAGTCATTACATTTCGAAAAAACATCAATATTTTTTGTAATGGTAAAGTAAAAAATTTCTTAATTAAGAAATTTATCTTTGGTAAGATTAACTATTGGAATGAAAAAAGAAGTGTTTATAAAAACACTTCTTTTCTTTCATTTCGAAATTATTATAAATATCAATTAACTCAACGTTTGGATTATTTGAGTTATCGTGTCATTAGTTTAGGGTTTATCTTTTTAACCATAGGAATTCTTTGTGGAGCAGTATGGGCTAATGAAGCATGGGGATCGTATTGGAGTTGGGACCCCAAGGAAACTTGGGCATTTATTACTTGGATCATATTCGCAATTTATTTACATATTAGAACTAGTACAAATCAAAGTTTGCAGGGTACAAATTCAGCACTTGTGGCTTCTATGGGATTCCTTATAATTTGGATATGCTATTTTGGAATCAATCTATTAGGGATAGGTCTACATAGTTATGGTTCATTCACATTAACATCTAAAATACTAAATAATTGAATAAACTACATAAAATAACGAGTACATATAAGAACAAAACATCATCCCATACCTATATTTATATATAAATATATAGTGAAACCTATATTTATATATAACTATATATTTATATATAAATATATAGTGAAAGTTCTTTCTTTGTGCAAGTTTTTTTAGAACCCCTTGAACCATTCCTGGTTCAAAGGGTTCTAAAAAAACTCGAAATGTATCTGATTAAAATTGAGATTTTTAATTCATTTAATTCTTTTGCATTGTTCGGCGTTTAAAAGCGGAAAATAAAAAGACAAAAAAATTCGATTTCCGTATTTTTAATGAAAGACTATCGATAAAAATAATTAGATAGTATAGCTTGTACCCTATCAACTGATAACGAGAGAATGAAATCGGGATAAATACCAGTCCCTAGTATGGGTAAAAAGATACAGATTGAAACAAATAGTTCTCGTGGTCCAGAATCCAAAAAATTATAATTTGTAACATGAAATAACTTGTATCCATAGAACATCTGACGTAACATAGATAATAAATAAATAGGAGTTAATATCATTCCTATTGCCATTACAAAAGTAATTAGTATTTTTGACATTAAAAGAAATCTTTTACTAATAATTATTCCAAAAAAAACTAATGATTCTGCAACAAAACCACTCATTCCCGGCAATGCAAGAGAAGCCATTGAAAAACTACTGAACATGGTAAAAAGTTTTGGCATTGGGATCGATACCCCCCCCATTTCGTCGAGATAAACAAGACCCATTCTATCACAAGTCGTTCCCGTCAAGAAAAAAAGTGCAGCACCAATAAATCCATGAGAGAGTATTTGTAAAATAGCACCATTGAGCCCGATTCCGGTTATGGAACCAATTCCTATAATTGTAAAACCCATGTGAGATACAGAAGAATAGGCTATTCTCTTTTTCAAATTCCGTTGACCGAGAGAGGTCGAAGCTGCATAGATTATTTGAATAGTTCCTATTATTACCAACCAGGGAGAAAATATGGAATGAGCGTGGGATAATAATTCCATATTGATTCGAATAAGTCCATATGCTCCCATTTTTAATAAGATTCCAGCTAGAAGCATACATGTACTGTAATGTGCTTCTCCATGGGTATCGGGTAACCAAGTATGTAGAGGTATAATCGGCAATTTGACGGCATAAGCAATAAGGAATCCAAAATATAATATTATTTCCAATGCCACAGGATATGATTGATTAGCTAATTTTCCAAAATCTAATGTAGGTTCATTAGAACCATATAAACCCATACCCAGAACCCCTATTAAAAGAAAAATGGAGCCCCCCGCCGTGTACAAAATAAACTTTGTCGCCGAGTAGAGACGGTTTTTTCCTCCCCACATGGATAAAAGTAAATAAACAGGAATTAATTCTAACTCCCACATCATGAAAAAAAGTAAAAGGTCTCGAGAAGAAAATGGTCCTATTTGACCACTGTACATTGCTAGCATGAGAAAATAGAACAATTGTGAATTTTTAGTAACTGGCCAAGCTGCTAAAGTAGCTAAACTGGTGATAAATCCTGTCAGTAAAATGGGTCCTATGGAAAGTCCATCGATTCCCAGTCTCCAGTGAAAATCAAAAATATCTATCCATTTAAAATCTTCTTCCAATTGTATTAATGGATCGTCCAATTGGAAATGATGACAGAAAACGTGGGTCATTAAAAGGAGTTCTAACAAGCAAATACCTATAGCATACCACCTGAACATCTTATTTCCTCTATAAGGAAGAAAAAAAATGCAAGAGCCGACGAATATCGGCAAAACAACAAGTATTGTTAGCCAAGGAAAATTATTCGTGATAAAGACAAGATACGTTTTTGACCACAAAAGCCCGTACTTAATAAAATATATTATTCTATTCTGAATACGAGCTTTTGTCGGTAAAGAGGAATCAAATAATTAAAGTGTATTTTTTTGTAACGTATCAATAAGATAGTCCCATGCTGCGAGTTGTTTCATGCCATAAATAGACACGGACACTCAAAAAATCCGTTGGACAAGCGGATTCACATCTCTTACAACCTACACAATCCTCGGTTCTTGGTGCGGAAGCAATTTGCTTAGCTTTACATCCGTCCCACGGTATCATTTCCAACACATCCGTAGGGCAAGCTCGTACACATTGAGTACACCCTATACATGTATCATAAATTTTTACTGAATGTGACATTGAATCTATAACAGCCCGGGTTTGAACATCAAAAATTTTCAATCTGGTATAGAATGTAGTAGTTATATTGTAGACACCAGACGAAGCAGTGGTTTACTAAAATTGGAAGAATCAATATTTTTCTAAATCTGCTTATAAGAAAAAGCCAAGAGACTTTAATTTTCGTTTCAAAAATTATAATCATACGAGTCGGGTGTGTGAATGAAAATGGTCCAACAAAATAAATTGATATTCAAATCAATATATAAATATCTAAAATTAAATCTAAATAAAATTAAATTATTTAGATTTAATTTTATTTAGATTATTATAAATTAGTTTAGTATTAATTATACTTTACTAATCTAGTAAAATAGTCAAATTGAAATTCAATAGTCAATTTGATATTGAATCAAATTTAATATATATATCATATATATATATTATAATGTATATACATTATAATATATATATATAATTCATATATTATAGTTTCTTAGTTATTATATATACTATATATTTTACATGTTATATATACACGTTATATATATAATATATATTAATCTTCTATTTTTTATTTTTATTTAATTTTATTTATATTATATTATATATATATAATTTATATTATATATATTATATTATTTATATTATTATTTATATTTTATTTCTATATTAATTAGATGAATAATCTATAGATATAGAAATAAAATAACTAATTTTTTAGTATATGATCATGATAATTTTAATTAATTATTCAACAAATTCGATTGGTTGATACGCGTTGATTTTCTGTTTCGATGAATCGACGAAACAATAGCAAGTCCAATAGCAGCTTCTGCAGCTGCAACGGCTATAATAAATATTGAGAAAATGTTCCCTTTTAATTGTCGACTATCAAATATATCAGAAAATGTTACGAGATTAATATTAACCGAATTTAGTATAAGCTCAAGACACATAAGTGCTCTAACCATGTTTCGACTTGTGATCAATCCATAGAGACCAATAGCAAATAAATAGACACTCAAAAAAAGTACATGCTCGAACATCATTGACTAACTCCTTATCAATCTCGATTCATTTCAATATCAACAATTCAAGGGATTCAATTAACTAGAAGTTATAATTACAAAACAAAAGAAAGTAAACAAATTTAACTAAAATTATTAAACCTTTTGATTTTATTATATATTTAATTTCATATTTAAAATTTTTATAACTCTAATTTTTTTTATTCTAACTATATTTATTATTGGCGAGCCATAGTAATTACACCTATCAAGGAAACTAAAAGAATTATTGAAATTAGTTCAAAGGGAAGATAAAAATCTGTCGATAAATGAATCCCAATTTGTTGAACAGTACTTATTAGGTCCTGTTCTATAATCTGGTTTGATCTTGTAGTCCAAATAATTCCATACCATGATGTATCTGATATAATAGTAATCAGTGAAAAAAAAATACTTATACAAACCAGTGAAGTGACTCCATCTCCAACGGTACAAAAATATGAATCATTAGAATATTCGGAACCATTCATGAACATTACCGCAAATATAATTAAAACATTTATGGCTCCCACATAAATAAGAAGCTGTGCAGCAGCCACAAAAAAGGAGTTCGATGAAATATAGAATAAAGATATACAAACAAGAACCAACCCCAACGAAAAAGCAGAATAAATAGGATTGGTAAGTAATACAACTCCCATACCCCCTAATAGAAGAACTGACCCCAGAAATGCTACAAGAATATCATGTGTTGGTCCTGGTAAATCCATTATGTATAAAATGTCCACAAAAAAATAAGTCAAATCATGACTTTAATAAATAGTCAAGGAAAAAGGTTTATCCAATTTATGATACCTTCCTAATTGAATTAAATCTTAATATGGATATAACTATATAGAACATATATAATTAGTTATCTATTATATATATATAATAGATAACTAATTATTGGACTAATTACACTTACTTTTTTATCCAAAAGAAAAAACTTTAGAATTGTATATTTTGAAATTCTCGCGATAAATAAAATTTATTATTATAATTAGTTTAAATAAAAGAATAATTCTCAAAAATAAATAAATAGTATTATATTTGTAGTTATTGACAAAAAAAGCTTTGATCCTTTATATCAAAAAAATTTTAGTAATTGGTAATCGTTCTTGAATCAAGGGATTTATCTTTATTGATTTTTATTTGAGTTGAATTCATAACTATTTGAATTGTATAATCTCCAATTACTGATATTGGTAACCGACCCAATGCAATTTGATTATAGTTCAATTCGTGACGATCATAAGTAGAAAGTTCATATTCTTCAGTCATTGATAAACAGTTTGTTGGACAATACTCGACACAGTTACCACAAAATATACAGACCCCAAAATCAATACTATAATTAAGTAATTGTTTCTTTTTCATATCTCTTTCCAATCTCCAATCAACAACAGGTAGATCTATTGGGCATACACGAACACATACTTCGCAAGCAATACATTTATCAAATTCAAAGTGAATTCGACCGCGAAAACGTTCTGACGTAATTGATTTTTCATAAGGATATTGAATAGTTACAGGTAAACGATTTGTGTGAGATAAGGTAATTATGAAACTTTGACCAATGTACCTTGTAGCCCGTATTGTTTGTTGACCATAATTCATGAACCCAGTCACCATTGGAAACATATTGTAGATATCCATGAATAAATTGATGTTTCTTTCTCTTGTTTGAAAGGGGTTATGAATCTAGAATATTCTTATCGTATTCTATTATTTAATTTATAGTGAAACAAGTTGAGAAGAAGTTGTCAATAATAGATTACCCAAAGAAATAGGTAAAAGAAATTTCCATCCAAGATTTAATAGCTGGTCCATTCTCATCCTGGGTAAAGTCCATCTTGTTGTGATAGAAATGAATATAAACAAATAAGCTTTAGCTAATGTAACAAGGATACCAATTGTCATTCCAAAGACTCCAGCTATTTTTTTTATTCCGAAAAGTTCAGGAACAGATATATATGGAATAGATAACTTCCACCCACCTAAGTAAAGAATCGTTACAAATAATGAAGAAACTAATAGATTTAGGTACGAAGCAAGATAAAATAAACCAAATCTGATACCTGAATATTCTGTTTGATAACCTGCTACTAATTCTTCTTCCGCTTCTGGTAAATCAAAGGGCAATCTCTCACATTCAGCTAGAGAAGAAATTATGAAAACCATAAATCCTATGGGCTGACGCCACAGATTCCACCCCCCAAAACCATATTTGGACTGTATTTCAACTATATCAACTGTACTTGAACTATTAGATAATTATAGTCGATAAAAACAGCACTGTTCCCATCGCTATTTCAAAACCGTACATGAGACCTCAGCCTCATACGGCTCCTCTATGGCCACAAATAAATGTAAGGACTGGTTCGGTCTTATCACTTCCTTTTGTTTTAGGGTAGAAAAAAAGGATCTGTCGGAGAGTCCCAAATTAAACCAATGAAATTCCGTTCGCAAAAATAAGAAAAAAAAAGGCTTCGGAATTCATCTCATCCCTTATAATCAAAGTATATTTTTCTTTGTTTTGTTCGGTAATAATTTAAACTATTTAATCAAATATTCGTTATATGAATAAAAAAAAATTAATAAAATAATTAGAGGAATTTTTCATAAATTAAATAATGATAAGAATTTCATCTATTTGGATGTATATGCATAGGAAAAAGAATAAATAAAGATTTTTTTTATTCATTCGAATATTATATTCCATTTCTTTTATTTCTGTTCTTCTATTTCAGAGGCGGGTACTTTGAAAAAAATAAATAAAGGATTAATTCGTTCTGAATAGTTATTTTTTTTAATCAGTGAATAGGAGTATTACTCTAGATCGGAATCATAGGAAAGTACTGCTTGATCATTTCTACCAATTTAAAGCCTCTATTATGATTCATTTTATGCAGAAATATCTTTTTTTTTGATACCTTACCTTATATTATCTCCATTACTAATCTTTTGTGTACTTTTGTGTTCCTAATTGTCCACTGATTTTTGATTGATCTACGGCATGTTAATAAATACAAGACAGTAATGAAAACTCCATACAGTCGATCTTTTATACCCGCTTCAAGATATGATGACGAATCTCAATCTTGGGATAACCATTTTACACGGCTTATGTTTACTTCAATTTTATTCTTGTACATATGAAGTGAGATTTTATCTTCTTACTGCAAATTTCTAAGTTGTTTTGTTTCACTCATATAACTATTTGGTTTAACTCATTGACCTGAATCATGAATAAAAAAAAAAATATCCATTCAATTCATTCAACTTTTTTCCTAGAAGTAAAGGAAAAAAGTATAAATTTTATATTCAACGAATCACACGTAGAGATATTGATAATACACATAGAGTTAATGGTATTTCATAACTAATGGATTGAGCAGCAGCTCGCAAACCACCTGAAAAAGAATATTTATTATTCGATCCATACCCTGACATAAGAAGCCCAATAGGAGCAATACTTGAAATGGCGATCCATAAAGAAACACCTATACTGAGATCGGCTAAAACAAGGCGATACCCAAAAGGGATTACTAAATAACTTACTAGAATCGATATGACTACTATAGATGGTCCAATACTAAACAAACGAAGATCTCCTCTAGACGGGAGAAGATCTTCTTTTAAAAGTAGTTTAGTTCCATCTGCCAAAGCTTGAAGAATTCCCAAAGGTCCAGCATATTGAGGCCCAATACGTTGTTGTAGCGCTGCAGATATTTCTCTTTCCAACCACACAATTACTAGTACCCCTATTGTAATTCCCAATATAAGGATTGAAATGGGTACAAAAGTCCATATGAGCCCATGGACCTCTTTTAAGGATTCCGATGTAGAAAAAGAATTGATAGTTTGTACTTCTGTCGTATCAATTATCATTTCAACGATCAACTTCTCCCATAATGATATCTATACTACCTAGTATCGTCATGATATCAGCCAATTTCATTCTTTTAACTAGTTGAGGAAGAATTTGCAAATTTACGAAGCCGGGTGGACGAATTTTCCATCTCCAAGGGAAAATACTATTGTCTCCTATCAAATAAATTCCTAATTCCCCCTTTGGGGCTTCCACTCTTACGTAAAGTTCTTGTTTCGACAATTCAAAATTGGGTGAAGGTTTTTTACTAATAAATCTATATTCAAAATCATTCCATTCGGAATTTTTTGCTCTACCAAAGCGCCGGACTTCTAAATTTTCATAGGGTCCGCCAGGAATTCCTTCTAGGGCCTGTTGAATTATTTTTATGGATTCCCTCATTTCACCCATTCGTACTAAATAACGAGCTAATGAATCTCCTTCTTTTTGCCATTGGACTTCCCAATCGAATTCATTGTAACACTCATAATTATCAATTTTACGAAGATCCCATTGTATTCCAGAAGCTCGTAACATTGGTCCCGATAAACCCCAGTTTATCGCTTCCTCCCCACCAATAATGCCCACTCCTTCGACTCGCTCCAAAAAAATAGGATTTTGCGTAATAAGTTTTTGATATTCAAGAATCCCTGTTAAAAAATAATCACAAAAATCTAAACATTTATCTATCCAGCCGTAAGGTAGATCGGCTGCTACGCCTCCGATGCGGAAATAATTATGCATCATTCGCATACCTGTGGCAGCTTCGAATAAATCATATATCAATTCCCTCTCTCTAAAAATATAAAAAAAGGGAGTCTGTGCACCGATATCCGCCATAAAAGGTCCAAGCCATAACAAATGAGAAGCTATACGACTCAGCTCCAGCATAATTACTCTGATATAGCTAGCCCTTTTAGGTACTTGAACATTTTCCAGTTGTTCTGGTGCATTTACCGTTATTGCCTCTGTGAACATAGTAGCTAAATAATCCCAACGTGTTACATAAGGCAAATATTGTATGATTGTTCGGTTTTCCGCTATTTTTTCCATACCCCTGTGTAAATAACCCAATATAGGTTCACAGTCAATAACATCTTCACCATCGAGAGTAACAATTAGTCGAAGAACACCATGCATTGATGGGTGGTGAGGACCCATATTAACGATCATGAAATCTTTTTTTTTAGCCGGTACAGTCATACCTTTTCTTCCTTAATTCATTATTTCACGAATTCCTCAAAAAGTAGATTCGTCCAAATCCCAAATGTAAAATCTAATAATTACTAATTCAAAAATCCAAACAATGAAATTAACAATTTTTTGGTTCTCGAATATCCAATTCATCAATTAATTTCTTATAACGCACTCCATTTTTCTTTGACAAATAGACCAGCATACGTCGACGTTTTCCCAGAATTTTTTGTAGACCTCTTTTTGATAAAAAATCTTTTTTGTGCAATTCCAAATGTGAAGTAAGTCTTCGTATCTTATTTGTGAAACTTAATACTTGAAATTCAACAGAACCTCTGTTTTCTTCTTTTTCTTCTTGTGAAATAAGTGAAATGAATGAATTTTTTACCATAAAAAACTTTTTTTTTCTTTCTTTTCCACGGATTTTTCCGATTAGGAAAAAGAAAATAATATATATTATTTTTATTATTATTATTATAATGTTATTTCCATTTTTTTTAATCTAGTACACACAAAAATAAAAATTTATTCATTTCCAAATAGTTTTTTTATTTGATTCTATCCAAATCCAATTGAAAATTGGATTTGGATAGAAAAGGATAATACATTTACACATTTACCGAAGAGAATCTTTTTTTGCACCTAAAAAGATTCTGTGAATTTCTTTCTAGATTGAATTGATACACAAGTAAATACATATTATGTTATGTTTATGTACCAAAGTAGCAAAGTATAACATATATCCTTCACTTTTCATCTACGGAAAATGGCATGTGAATATTGACATGTGACATAAAGTATATCAAATATACTATTAGATAATTAGATAATTCTAAATCGTGTATACATGTGTATCCTTGACATACTGAAATTACTACCATTATTGGTATCAAACCAATAGCGATTCATACAAGCTAAATCTTCTAATCGGTAATTGGGCCAAAGAAACAACTTATATTTTATATTTGAATCTATATTAAGATTAATACCTTTGTCTTCATTCATAAATTGTGTGGAGTTTCTTATATTGTTTTCATTGTAAAATATTTGATTTCTATTCACAACATCCCAATTAGGAGAGTTGAAACAAATTAGAATTCTCAATTCTCTACGACGTCTAGGAGATAGAATATTTTCAGGAACAAGGAGATCATAATAATCTGGATTCCCATTCACAAGCATATTTCCATGTTGTTCAGTAGATTTATTAAAATTCTTCTTATTGACATATTTTTTTTTTTTGTATTTTATATTTATTTGGTGATTACTTTTTTTGCCATCGATCAATGAAATACTTATGGTTTGATACATAATTAATTTTCTACCCGTTATAAAAGCTAGACGAGTTGATTCGATAATCAATATTCCTTTTTTTAAAAAGTTTGTAAGAGTTAGATTGTCCTTATTAAGGATTGCATCTAGATCCATCTCTTTTCTTCGAATTAAGGCTAGAGCTATAGAACTTGGATCCATCAATCTAAGTAAGAAACAATATGCCTTGATATTTCTTGTCATTTTATGATTAACGAAGTTGTTCCATCTTAATTGAACAATTAAATATTTATTTAGGAATAAATCTAGTTCTGATTCCTTGCTTTTCTTGCATCGTTTTTTCTTTTTACTTTCGGATCTCGCATAATCCTTTTGAAGAGGCTTTTTTTTGTTTTGTTTGCTTGGATCTGACACAAGATTTGTCTTTTCTTCGTTTTTTTCTTGGTTTTTTAATTTTATTAAAATAGAATCTTTGACACTTTTATTTTGACTCATTTTTTTTTTTTCATCTAAATTCTGATTGGAAAGAAGTAATTTGATTGGGATGATCCACGGTTTAATCTTATATGCCTTATATGTATCAAAAGGAAATCTGAATTCCGGGAAGAACCAAAGTTTCAGATTTGATTTTGTTTTTTTACAAAAAACTCTTTCCCTTTTTCGATTCATTCCCATCCAATCAAAAAAACTTTTTTGATTGGAGTTGTTTTTTTTGTATAGATTTGTTTCTTTTTCTTGATGTTTTGAAAGAAAAAAAATATCTTTTTTTTTCAATTTTTTTATTTTTATATTAATATTTATTTTTTTAGTCTTAGCATTTTTTTCAAGTTTGGTACCGATACGTACATTTGTAAAGTCGATAATATCGATATCGTTTACATCAATAGTGTTTTTCGGGTAAAAATGTAGAATTCTACAATCAAAATATTTCCTATTCAGATTTTTATGCTTATTAAAAACATAATTTTTTTCTATGGAATTATCAATTCCATAAAACAATTCGGGTTTCTGTATGTTGAAATTATATGGAATTTTTTGGTTCCTTTTTAGTTGTAATTTTGGTTTATAAATAGAGGAATCTTTACTATCCCCATAATATATATATTTATGTGATAAAAGATCATATACATATTGCTTTTTTAATTTTTCTTTTTGATTCGGCCATAAATACACTGTATAGAGATTTTTTTTTTTGTAATGAATTGATCGGTCTTTTTCTTTTTTATATGAAGAAAATTTCATTGATTCTTTATTGTGAATCGTACAATTTTGATTGATTTTTTTTCGCCATTTTTTCGCTACTAATACTAATCGAGACCATTTGCTCTGAGATAAATTGTATGCATAATTACCCTTTAACCAGTTTTTCCATTCATTCATTCCAGGCTTCTTTATTTTCTTATACTTATACCTTGATTTGGAGTTAAATATTCCTCGGGTTATAGAATAATACTTTATCTTGTCCTTAATAAAAGGATGGGTACCGCGATATTGAAGTACAGATCTAAAGTGATGGTTGTTAAGTAATTGGGTTTGTGATATTTTGTAAAATACATATGCTTGGGACAAGGAAGATAAATCGTAATAAGTATTTGAATTATTACTAGGATTTGAAAAGTCCTTTTCTTTTTCTATAGTCGAAATAAAGTTCATTGTATGTTGATCTGTTTCATCAATTCCTTCTTGATTTCTTTCATCGTTGTAAATGGATTCATTGATCATTTTTTTTGTTGAAAGTTGTGCATTGACCTTCGAAATGCTAACCATACATAGCAGGATATCCATGTATATTTTTTCAATGAAAGATTTCATAAAATAATGTGATTTGCATATTAATCGAGTATTTATTCTTTTGAATATCCGCCAAATATCTTTCTTTAATTCTGGTCTTTTATCATCATAGGCTGGAACTTTTTTTTTCTTTTCTTTTGCGATTTCTTCTATTTGATTCCTGATTATGATTGTCTTATCAGCAAGATCTTTCATTTCATTTTCTATGAATAAAAAATTTGTCCAATTCATAGATTGAATTTGCATGGTCGATTCA